ATTAGAAAAAATCCAAGCCAAAATTGATTCAAATAATCGGTTAATTTTTTTATTGAACACGATTATAGAGAAACTTAGAGGTCAAAAAAAATCTAGTGGAATAAACGAAATCGGTAAAAAACCCCCTCGATGGTCATACAAATTAATCAACGAGTTACACCAAAATTTTAAAAAACGACGAAAAGAACAGGGCATAATACAAGGGCTGGGGCACCAGCTTCGAACAAGAAAATTTAAACATATAGATTTTTTAAATCGTTCGACACGAACTTTAGAAACTTTGAAGATTGATATTGATAAACAATTTACTAAAGATTTGGGTTTTATAAGTTATTTGGAAGAACCAGATTTTCGTCGATCCCTAATCAAAGGATCTATGCGCGCTCAAAGGCGTAAATTGGTTATTTGGGGACCGTATCAAGGAAATCCGCATTCCCCGCTTTTTTTGGAAAAAAAGCAAGATTTTCCTTTTCCTATATCCGACCTAATCAAACTTTTTTTTAATATTAAAGATCGGTTGGGTAAAAAGTCAGAATTAGAAATTTTAAATAAAAAATCCCCCCCAAAAAGAAACAACCAGGAAGACGTAATGGAATTCTGGGAGACCATTCCACATGGACACAAAACAAGAGGTATTCTGTTACTAGCTCAATCAACTTTTAGAAAATCTATTAAATTACCTTTATTGATAATAGCTAAGAATATTGTCCGTATTTTATTACGGCAATCTCCGGAATGGTATGAGGATTTCCAAGATTTGAATAGAGAAATTTATCTAAAATGCAGCTCTAATGGTCTTCAATTCTCCAAAACAGAATTTCCTAAAAATTGGTTAAGCGGAGGTTTTCAGATAAAAATCCTATATCCTTTTCATTTGAAACCTTGGCACAGATCTAAGCTAGGACTCTATGATTCTGATAGAGATCTAAAGCAACAAGAGGATTTTGATTCTTGTTTCTTAACAATTTTGGGAATGGAAACGGAACATCCTTTTGGTCCTCCTCGAAAAATACCTTCCTTTTTTGAACCCATTTTTAACGATATAGACTATAAAGTCGAAATCAGAAAATTAAATTTTAGAGTTCGAAGAATTTTGAAAAAAATAAAAAAGAAAGAAGCAAAAGCATTTTCCTTTATAAAACAAATAATAAAAGAACTTTTAAAAGGAAATAAAATTCAATTATTTATACCGAGAGAAATATATGAATCAAGTGAAACTCAAACAGAAAAGGATTCCATAATCAGCAATCAGATAATTCATGAATCACTTAGTCAAATTCGATCTACAGGTTGGACAAATTATTCACAGGCAGAAGAAGAAATGAAACATAGGATTGATAGAAGAAACACAATCAGAAATGAAATAGAAATAATGAAAAAAAATAAAAAAAAAGTAACGCCAGGAATCAAAAAAAAGAAAAATAATAATGCAGAATCATCCCCAAAAATTTTGAAAATATTAAAAATAAAAAATATTGAATTATTAGTTAAATTTTTCATTGAAAAAATATACATAGATATCTTTCTATGTATCATTAATATGCGCAGAATCCCTCTACAACTTTTTATCGAATCAACAAAAAAAATTCTTGATAATGATAAATACATTAACAATAATGAAACAAATCAAGAAAGGATTAATAAAACAAAACAAAATAAAATTGACTTTATTTTGTCTATGACTATAAAAAGGGCTTTTGATAATCTTAGAAATAGTAAGCGGAAGTCAGATATTTTTTTTGATTTATCTTACTTGTCACAAAAATATGTATTTTTCAAATTATCACAAACGCAGATTATTAACTTCAATAAGTTAAGATCTATTCTTCAATATAATGGACCGTCTTTTTTTCTTAAGACTGAAATAAAGGATTTTTTTGGAAGACAAGGAATATTTCATTCCGAATTAAGACATAATAAACTTCCAAATTATGGAATGAATCCATGGAAAAACTGGTTAAAAGGTCATTATCAATACGATTTATCTCAGATTACATCGTCTAGATTAATCCCAAAAAAATGGCGAAATAGAATCAACCAATGCCAGACGTCTCAAAATAAAGATTTAAACAAATGGTATTCCTCTGAAAAAGACCAATTACTTGATTCAAAAAAAAAACAAAATTCGAAAGTCTATTTATTACCAAATAAAGAGGATAATTTCAAAAAAAACTATAGATATGATCTTTTATCATATAAATATATTCATTCTGAAACTAAAAATAACTACTATATTTATAGATCATCATTAGAAAGAAATAATAACCAAGAAAATTCCACCAGAAATAAAGAAAACTTTTTTAGCATACTCAAGAATATTTCTAGCAAGAATTATTTAGGAAAAAGCGATATTCTATATCTGGAAAAAAATAAAGATAGAAAATTTTTGTATAAAATTAATAAAAATATTAAGGTTGAACCTAATAAGGACCAAATAAAGGATAAAATTCATAATAATGGTCTTTTTTATCTTCCGATTGATTCAAATTCGGAAATAAAT